TGAATTGAATCGTACCAGTCTATACTGGGGTTTATTACTCATTTTTGTGCTTGCTGTTTTATTTTCCAATTATTTCTTCAATTGAGAGAAGGAAGAGGAGTAGTAGGAATTCTCTTATCCCATTCGGAAGGATATCATCCTCATAATTATCCATGACTGTTTTTGTCTAGAGCATGACCACTTGATGAAATGTGGAGGAAAGTGAGGGAAATGGCCGATACTACTGGAAGGATTCCTCTTTGGCTGATAGGTACTGTAGCTGGTATTCCCGTGATCGGTTTAGTAGGTATTTTCTTTTACGGTTCATATTCCGGGTTGGGTTCCTCTCTGTAGGAACCAGATTGTAGATATGAAAAAGTAAGAACTCAGCGGGACCTTACCCCCCGTTTGATTAGAGGGGGAGTAGGGTCCCGCTGAGTTCTTACTATTAGAACGATACTTTTTCTATTCCATAACATACAAATTAGAAAGTCATCCAGTCAACATAAGAAAAATATTTGATTCGTAGAAATGAGAAAATGGATCCTTTGCTATGATGTCTCAAACCACCCCATTCCTTTTTTCTTATGATGTTTTTGAAAAATGGAATTTAATCCGCTTTTCAAGCAAAAGAGTAAAAGTCCAATTATTTGAAGAATTTTTCTTTTATACTTTTATAAATTATTAAGTTGAAGTTAATTGAATATGAATAGAAGTTCTATTTTCTCAATGAATTATTTCCCTCTACCCCTCCTTTGTTTGTCCACTACTTCTTATGAATCTAAACAAAAGAATTTCTATAGACCCGGAAAAGAAGCAATAGTAATCTTTGATGAACAGGATCAAAATAATGATTATTTCGATACAAGACGACACAAGAAAAGGGTAGAAAATCCCTTCTCTTGTGTCGAATAGAAGATTCGGAAGACGGGTGATCCCCCCTCTCCTAGAAGTTATTTATTCTTCCTTTCATTTGTCCTGTCCTTGCCTTTTGTATACTTCCCTTTTTTGTAGGCCTATTGTCTAGTACTAGAAATGGGATACAAGTAATGAATTCCAGACCTCCCACAAAAACAGTATAAACAAAGCAAGTAAAGGATTTTACATAATTTTTTGATCATACATTACATAATTATATGGATCAACAAGAATTTCGCGCTTTTTACTAACTTGATGTTAAGTAATCTCTGGATCTAGAAATTCATTTCGTACAATTGAACCCTTTCAAACTGTTTCTTTTTAAGAACCAAAAAGATTTGTGCCAAAATAACGGATGCAAAGAAGAATAAAAGACCTTGGACACGTAATGGATCTTGAAGCACTATTTCTGCATCTCCCTGACCAAAACCTCCCACGTTTGGATTGCTTGTTAATGGTTGATCAAGCTTGATAGATTCTCCCTCTGAAACAAGAAGTTCTGGTCCTGGAGGTATAATATCAACTACTTGGTGTCCATCCGATGCATCCACTACGGTTATTTCATACCCCCCTTTTTCTTTACGTCCTATTCTGCTTACTATACCTGCGGATGTAGCATTATAAACTGTATTGTTACTCTTGCTCCCATCAGGATAAATCTGACCCCTTCCCCTGTTCCCACCTACATATATTGGATATTTTAAAAAGTGAACGTCTTTCTTCGTAGTGGGGTCGGGGGAAAGAATGGGAAAGATAATTTCACTATATTTCTGACCTGGAACAGGACCTATCACAAGAATATTTCTTTTATTGGGACGATAACTCTGAAAAGAAAGATTTCCCATTTTTTCTTTCACTTCAGGAGAAATACGATCGGGGGGAGCTAATTCGAATCCCTCGGGTAAAATAAGAACAGCCCCCACATTTAAGGACCCCTTTTTACCATTAGCAAGAACTTGTTTCAGTTGCATATCATAAGGAATCCGAACAACTGCTTCAAATACAGTATCAGGAAGTACAGCTTGCGGAACTTCAATATCCACAGGCTTGTTAGCTAAATGGCAATTGGCACATACAATTCGCCCCGTTGCTTCTCGTGGATTTTCATAACCTTGCTGCGCAAAAACGGGGTATGCATTTGAAATGGATGCTCGAGTTATTACATATATCATGATCGATACAGAAATAGATCGAGTCATCTGTTCCTTTACCCAAGAAAAAGTATTTCTATTTTGCATGGTACAATCATTGATCCCGGAATTTCTACAATAAATTAGATAGGTAGTTAGCATAGTTCCCTATCCATGAATCTGCCATTGTACGGAAATAATTGTACTGAAATATAGGACGAATACCTTGAAGAGGTAGAAGTATAAAGAATAAGTAAAATGCTTTCTTTATACACGTTATACGCGAAGCAAAATTCTGATTTGATTGATATCAGGAGATCCAATAAGTTCTTCATTCATTCATTGAATGATAAATTACTACAAGCGAGGGAGATACACGATTTAAAAAATGGAAGATCCAATATTTCACAATTGTATCTAGAATAACTGGAAAAGTGGAAACAAGACCAGATATAATTTGATTATTATGAGCCAATCCAAAATCGTTGTAGATCGAACCAATCATGAGTTCCCAACCATGGGTCGAGTGAAATCCGATCCATAAATCCGTAACTAAAAGAATCGAAAAAGCTTTTATTGTGTCACTTAAGTTATAGAGGAATTCCTGAACCCAAGAATTCAGAATGACAAGTTCTTCATTACCCAGAATAAAATAACCACTTAGAATAGCGAAACAGATTATATTTGTCGAGAAATGCAAAATTATATGGAGATGATATTCATTGTGTGTTTTGACCAATTGTACCGTTTCCTTGTGTATTTCTATAGGAAGCTTTTGTATATGTGTCTCCGGGTATTCCTTTATCATTTCATTCAACAAGAGGAGTTCCCTTAATTCTAGGAATTTTTCTAGAACATTTTTTTCTTGAATATCATTTAAAAAAGTTTCGGATTGCCTAGTATTCCACCAATTAGTAACCCAAGGCTCCAGACTTTTATTAAATGATAGAGAGACCCACCAGGGCAAAAATATTATAGATGCAAGATATGGGAGGGAAGTCAATGCTTTCTTTTTTTTCATTTTTTATCTGTGAATTGTTAATGAACTGCTTCATTCGTCAACATACTTCAATTGGTACTCGCAAGAAATAGGCTAATTCTGCAGCTTTTTGTTCAATTTCTCGCGGAGTCAAATTCTCATCAGTACGAGTCAAGGGAATGGTTCCTTGGCCCCTGATTTCCATATAAAGAACACGATGAGGAAAAAGACCTTCTTTAACCTCCATTCTGATTGATTGGATATCTTTCAGAAAGAAGCGAAGGAAGATTCGACGATTTACTCCAGGGAATCCCCAACGAAAAATACACATTATTCCTTCTTTTCTATCGAATCGGTCATAACCACTACCCACATTCCATGAAATTGTACACCACAAATAGGAACTAATAAATAGACCCGCGATCCCATAAAAAGACATCACGATCCCTTGTGGAAAAAAAATGATTTGGTTAGATGGGAATCCTGATATCAGATTCCTACCAAGATAACTGGAAGTTCCAACCACTAAAAATCCTAGTGAACCTAAAAGAAGGATACAGGTCCAGAAAAAATTACTTATTTTGCGGGACCCTGTTATCCGTTCTATCCATATATGTTCTGATCGCCAGTTCATACTATATTAGATCTAGTTGCATTCGAATTGGGATTGAGAGAATAACCAAAATGCATTTTACTTTTCTTGATGCCGAAGTCACTTCCATCAACTAGTCTGATATGAACCATTAGGAGTAATTGGTTAGATACATTGACTCTCTATTAGAAATTTTTAAAATATTCGCGGCTCATTTTTAACCAACTAGACCCACCCACATATGCATTTATGCAGATATAATGTATACACATGCATAACAGTTCTTTCATTTGTGTTCGGAAAGAATTATATATCTTACCATATTACACTAAATAAATAGCTTATTATGATCCAGTGTTGAAAAAAATTGATGCAATTTTGTCCCATCGGATCTAGACAATCTTATTTTTTTGGACATGAAGAAATAAGGAAGCCATTGCAATTGCCGGAAATACTAGGCCCACTAAAGGAACAAAAATAGAGGGTAAGTTAAGATCTGTCATGGAATGGGTACCCCCGATTTAATATTTTATTTTTACCTATTATAAAGATATCTTATAATAAGTATATCTATTATAAAAAATAGTAAGTGTAAGTAATATGAAGTAGTTAATAAGTGCAAGGAATGGGGAATTAAGCGTACCTATTTCTCTTTCGACACGAATATGATGATACACTTGAATAAATTTTCTTATTATTCTCCTATCCTCATATTCTTTCTATCTTTCGAATAAGGAGTTTCTTATTAATATTAATTATTATATTATGAATTATTGAATTCATTTTGAATTACATTATTAAGCGCGTGACTTTAACTAAACTAATGCAATCCAACAAACAGGGATTCCTAGTAAAAAGGGGGATTTATTGGTAGATATAGAAACCCACCTCTATTCTATATTTTCTTTTGATATATATTTATTCAAGGGAAAGAAACCGTGTAGCTGAAATAACTCACTCAGAACACCTTTTAAAGGATTACGTGGTACGATTAGGTCGAATAAGCCCTTTTGGAATGAATACTCAGCCGCTTGTGAACCCTCAGGTACTATTTGATTCAATGTTTGTTCAATTACTCTTTTACCCGCAAATGCAATGTAGGCATTGGGTTCAGCAATAATAACATCTCCCAACATACCAAAACTGGCTGTTACTCCACCGGTTGTAGGAGATGTAAGAATTGATACGTAGAATAACTTTTTATTTGATTGATAATTAGATGAAGCAGAAGATATTTTAGCCATTTGCATCAAGCTCAAACTTCCTTCTTGCATGCGTGCTCCTCCAGAAGCACACACAATAATGACAGGTAGAGATCGATTAGTAGCATACTCGATCAAACGGGTTATTTTCTCGCCTACTACAGATCCCATACTACCTCCCATGAACTGAAAATCCATAA